GACTTCGGCTCGTTGCATACCTTGATCCACTACCGTCCGAATAGCATTTCCTGCTGCGGTTTGTGCCGCAAAGGGTGTCCCTCTTCTTGTACCCTTGAATCCACAAGTACCGGCGGAGGACCAAGAAATTACCCGGCCTCGTACATCTGTAACAGTCACAATGGTATTGTTGAAACTTGCTTGAACATGAATAACCCCTTTTGGTATTCTACGCGCATTCTTACGTAAACCAATACGCCCATTCCTACGTGAACCGATTCTGGGTGCGGGTTTTGCCATATTTTATCGTCTCATAAATATAAGTCAGAGGTATATGGATATATCCATTTCATGCCAAAACGGATCTTTTCCGCTTTTTTTTATTTGTATATTGGGTCCCTTAGGGAGTCTCTTTTATTTTATAAAGATTATCCTTGTCTTTGTTTATGTCTCAGGTTGGAACAAATTACTATAATTCGTCCCCGTCTACGGATCAGTCTACATTTTTCACAAATTTTACGAATGGAGGCCCTTATTTTCATATTTGTCATTCCTTAACTGAATTTCAAATTTACTTATTTGAAGAAAATTAGTTTCTGGAAATTTGAAACTTTCGGATTGTATCCCTCCGAAAGGAATATTGAAGTTGAAAAAAAAACCACCTAATCGTTTGAATCCTTGTTTCGGAGTCTAGAAACTATACGCCCTTTGGTTGAATCATAATGACTTCTTTCAATTTTTACTCTATCTTCCGTTGGTATACGTATAAAACCACGTTGAATCCTTCCTGAACCATAACCTAGAATCCGATCTTCATTATCTAAATGAATCCGAAGCATACCATTCGGAAGTGATTCAGGAATTAAACTTTCATGAATCCAGTTTTCTTTTTTCATTCGCGGTAAAACCTCCTTGAAGTATTAAGTAAGAGGAGAGTGAGAATAGAAACCCGTTCTTTATCTTTTTTTTTCACAAATAGTAAAGTTCCATATCTTAATTTGGATATAGGAAAGCTTACCATATATAACACAAAATTTCTCCGCCGATTCCTTCTAGTCGGGCCTCTCGGTCCGTCATTATACCCCGAGAGGTAGAAAGAATTACAATCCCCATCCCACCTAAAATTCTAGGAATTCGTTGATAACTAGAATAGATTCGTAGACCGGGTCGACTGATCCGTTTTAAATTTAAAACAGTTTTACATGGACCTTTCCTATTCCTTCTATGCCGTAGGGTTAAAACCAAAAAATATTTGTTGTTTTCCTGATGTTTCCTCACATTTTCAATAAAACCTTCTCTTAACAGTATTTTAACAAGGTTTTCGGTGATGTTAGTAGATGGTATTCGAACTGTTCCTTTTCTATTCATGTCGGCATTGCGTATAGAAGTTATTATATCAGCAATAGTGTCTTTACCCATGATAAATTAAAATTATTGTTACCCCCGAACTTTGATATAATCAACATGCTTTTTTCTTTCTATTTTATGAATCGTTAAAGATATATGCGTGAGACAAATTTACTAATTAATCTAGTTTACTCTATTCATATTTTATTCAAATGCTATAATAGCATTAGAGTCTCCGTTTTATTAGACTTATAATACTTCAGGTGCTAATGAAACTATTTTAGTGAAATTTAACTGTCTCAATTCCCGTGCGATCGCACCAAAAATTCTAGTTCCTTTGGGATTTCCTTCTTGATCAATAACAACCGCAGCATTGTCATCATATCGTAGTATCATACCGTTGTCACGTTTGAGTTCTTTACAAGTACGTACAATTACAGCTCTGATCACTTCGGATTTTTCTAGAGGTGTATTTGGTATTGCTTCCTTGATTACAGCAACAATAACGTCACCAATATGAGCATATCGTCGATTACTAGCTCCTATGATTCGAATACACATTAATTGTCGGGCCCCGCTGTTATCCGCTACATTTAAGTGGGTTTGAGGTTGAATCATATCATTTTTTTTTTTTATTTGCTCTTTCACTGCGAAGGGGCTAAGTAAAAAAAGAAATATTGTTTGTCCAAAACAAAAAAAAAAAGAAACCTATAATTTTGTTTTTTTTTTTTCATTCAAAAGATTTCTTTTCTTTGGTTATACATTCTTATCCCGAAATAATGAATTGCGTTCGTATAGGCATTTTGGATGCCGCTATTGAAATAGCCTTTCTGGCTACATTTTCTGCTACTCCACCCATTTCATAAAGTATTCTACCCGGTTTAACGATAGCTACCCAATATTCGGGAGATCCTTTACCGGAACCCATACGCGTTTCCGCGGGTCTTACTGTAACAGGTTTGTCTGGAAATATACGTACCCATATTTTTCCGCCGCGGCGTACGTTTCGTGTCATTGCTCGCCGCCCTGCTTCTATTTGTCTAGACGTGATCCACGCGGGTTCAAGTGCCTGAAGAGCATATCTACCAAAGCAAATACGATTACCTCGATAAGATATTCCTTTCATTCTTCCTCTATGTTGTTTACGGAATCTGGCTCTTTTGGGGTTATAGTTGATGGTTCTTTTTCAATTTCAATTCCATCTCTACTACAGAACCGGACATGAGAGTTTCTTCTCATCCAGCTCCTCGCGAATGAAAAATAACAATTATAACATGGTATACATGTATTTAATGAATAATATACTGAATCGTGGGAGTCTTTGAGATTTTATCTAATATCTAATCTATTAGAAATTTGTATATCTTGTTTTGATAGTTTATATAAAAAAAACTAAACATGTATTCAATTTCTATTTATTTATAGTTATAGATAATTATTTTATAGATTAGTTAGAGATAATAATAATAGAATTTCGTTTTATTATAACGAGTATTTATTTTGTTTTGTCTTTTTTATTATCATATTATATTGGATCTATCAAAATTTAGAAATCCAATAAAATAAAAACTTTCGCGGGCGAATATTTACTCTTTCCATATCTATTTCAGTTGTAGGGTTATCCTATGACATGGCCTCTCAGAATAAAAGTGGATTGGTCCCGGGTTCGTTTCGCCATCCTACCCAATGAATTATTAGGATTCGTTTTCAATAGAATCTTCTGCATCCACGGGTTCCGTCGTTCCCATCGCTTCGCGATTAATGGTTAGGCCTGAATTCTACAGCGGAGCTCCTAATGAAAATGAAATGTGTTATTGAGTCAATTTTCTCAGTCTTTGTGGACCCGGGGCTCTTGACTTTTTTTGTTCTATGAACAAATTCATCGAATTATAGATCAATCAAATTAGTATTGATGCTTTATTACGCTATCCTTTATAAGATCGCTCAGAGACCTTACATATTGGAATCATATAGCATTAGTATTCTTTTTCTCTCTTTCTCTCACCCTTCCATTTATCTGCATTCTTTTTGTTATTGCTTCACAACTTAAAATCAGATTGGTTTTTCTTTTTTTTGCTTGTTTATGCAAACAAAAATTCAGTTGCTACAATGATATGATCAATATATCATATCGTGACTAGTTCTTTAGATCCAGATAATATGAAGCGGTGAGTTGGTTATTAGTTCGATAGTTATTAGTTCATACTATGGGCCAGTCCGTTTTTTTGACTACTAACCCTACAAAAACCAACGAGTCACACACTAAGCATAGCAATTATATCAATATAAAAAAATGAATTGAATTTTTATTCAACCTTATAGAATTGCCCATTTTTTTTTTTTTTATTTAACAGAAAAAGAATGAAAGAGTTTGTCATTTTTTGCTTTTTTATTTCCGATAGAACGTAAAGACAAGTCAAATAAAGGCTTAGGCTTCCTCGTCTACAAATATCCAAATTTTGATGCCTAATACCCCATAGATAGTTCCAACTGCATAGGAACAATAATCAATTTTAGCTCGAATGGTTTGTAGAGGAACTCTACCCTCTCTGATCCATTCGACACGCGCAATCTCTTTTCCGTCGATACGTCCTGCAATTTGTACTTGAATTCCTTTTGTACCTGCTTGTTCAGTTAATTCAATAGCCTTTTTCATTGCTTTTCGAAATGAAACCCTATTCTTTAATTGTCCGGCTATAAATTCGGCGAGAATATTAGGGTGTCCATAAGGGTTTGTAATTCTTGTAAGAGCAATGTTGAGTTTTCGGTTTACACAATTAATTTCTTTTTGTACATCTATCTGCAATTCTTCGATTCTTCGAGGCCCACCTTTACCTTCTAGTAATAATTTTGGGAATCCCATATAGATTATGACCTGAATCAAATCGATTCTTTTTTGAATCTTTATGCATGCAATTCCCTCAACACCAGAGGATATTTGAATATTTTTTTGTACATAATTCTTGATCCAATCTCGGATTTTTTGATCTTCTTGTAGCCCTTCGGAATAATTTTGTGGTTGTGCAAACCAAAGAGAATGATGACCTTGGGTTGCACCAAGTCTGAAACCAAGTGGATTTATTTTTTGTCCCATAATCTCCCAATACTATATATATCATGACACGTCATATCCGTGTACTTACTTATTTTTATTTCTCCATACGTTGCCTTTGAAGTATAATATGGCGTATTTGGCTCCTTTATACTTCCTTTTTTATACTTCCTTTACAGATATATCTTTTAATCCAATAGTTATATGAAAAACGGGTCTTTTTATCGGATAACTGCGCCCTCGAGCTCGAGGTTTTAATTTTTTCACAGTAGTACCCCTTCACGACTTCCGCTTTGCTAATGATTAAACTTGCTTCGTTTAAACCGACATTGTGAATAGCATTTGTTGCTGCAGAATAAACCAATTTTAAAATTGGATAACTCACTCGATAAGGCATAAGTTCGAGTCTCATACGTCTTTCTTCGTATAAACGTCCACAAATCTGATCAATTTCAATTACTCTTTCTGCTTTATTAGCAGACATACATATATGTTTACTTAAAGCGCATATATATTTCGGTATATGGATTCTTCTTTATCATAAGATTTGCCTCTCGCTAATAAACAATAAGCATCTATATTCACTTTTATTAACTACTCTTATTTTAACGACGAGATCTAT